AAGGACTTACTATCTTTGGGATCTGATGCTACACCGCTGCTCAATACTTTAGTGGATCGACTCTATTACATAAGTTGATTCCTAACTTTTATCTCATATATAAGTAAGCAGTTTTTATTGTATCGGCCCAAAACCTCGCTAATTGATCTTTACGGTGCTTCTCCATCAATTTCACCTTTTATCCATAGAATATAGTATTCTAGGCATTTCTATTTCTTCATATTTTGGCTTCTATGAAGTCTCTTTCTTTGCTACAGCGGATAAAAATCATGACTTTTTACGATCCATATGTAGAAAGCCTATTTTTTTTTGCTAGTATTTATTAGCAGATTTTCTTTTTCTTTCTCTCTTTCTATAGTGGAGATAGTCGCACGTAATGACAGATCACGGCCATATTATTGAAAGCTTGTGGTAAGAATGGGTTTCGCTCTAGTGCCCGGAAATAATATTCCAAAGCTTTCGTATGTTCTCCGTTGCTTGTGTGGATAAGACCTATGTTATAAAGTATATAACTTCGATCATAGGGATCAATTTCTAGTCGCGTAGCTTCATAATAATTCTGTAAAGCTTCCGCATAATTTCCTTCGGATTGAGCCGACATCCGTTACGGTCGTTCATTCTATTCGAAGAATCCCCGTTCCAGAACCGTACATGAGATTTTCACCTCATACGGCTCCTCCCTTTTGTACATAATGATAACAATCCATGGAATCAAAAAAAGGATTGAAATATTCTATTCTCATTAGGAACTAACAGGGGCTAGTATTTTTACAAAAAATTTCTAGCCAACCTTCCCGCAAGAGGTCTTTTCTTAATAGCCCAGCATGTTCGTGCTAGATGGAAAAAAAAAGATAACTCTAACAATTTCTTTGTCCGCAACGCCTCCTATTTTCAGGAATTAGTCACTTCAACGGTCTTCGATGGTTATACGAGTATCCAAAGTACGAACGAGATGGATGTTTGTTGTCCCAACCATTCTTGTTAGGTCCGATCCTGATAAGGGAAGGGGGCTATTTCAAATATAACAAAGTTTTCGTGGTGTTGATTCCTAGGTGTAGTGATTCTTCCCTTCTGCTGTCCATTGGTAATAGTCGAGTAGGATTGGTCTGTAATACAGAGAACCCATAGGTGTAACCTTTCGCTTAAGACTAGAATCGAAAACTAAAGCATTTGAGGCCGCATCAATCGAGGATACACGACAGAAGGAATTGTTCTATTTCCACAACCAACCAAACTTCACCTTCAACAGGCGTAGGTTTCTTTCAGTAATAAAGATTTTTTCTTTCTATCCCGAATCGAATCATGTGCCCCTCGCATAAGACTGATAAAATCAATTTAATAAAAATAATCAAATCGCACCATCTCTGTAATAGGTAAATGCCTCTTTTTCTCCCGAAGTTGTCGGAATAATTCGTAATAAGATATTGGCTACAATTGAAAAGGTCTTATCAATAAAATTTCCATTTATCCGCGATCTAGGCATAGTTAACAATCCATTCGATAATTTTTCTCATTACCTCTAGTGGGAAAATAATCCCACAAATCAAATAAAGAAGTTGTACAGTACGAAATCACATAAAAACAGGGTCGTTTAAAAAAAAAGATGTGGACCTTCCACCCAAATTGTTCCTTTTTGACAGGGATCCATAGGAAATATTTGAATCCGATTGGATTTCATTCAAATCTAGTAGTATACCAATGAACGGAACTATTTCATCGAAGTGGAAGAATCAAGAAATTTTTCCTACGGATTATGATACCTCTATAAATATAAATTTGGATTGGATTATGATCTAAAGCTAAAGAAAGAGTAAAAAAAAATCGAATAATCATTCTAGGATCAAACATTCTATGATCAAAATAGAATCACCATCTATTTTGTGTTCATAGCGTGTATACACCATACAATCGAAATCTAGAAATCCCCATGGTATGACTCATGAATTTGTAATAGATCCTTTGGGTAAGGAGTTTTTGTTGAGAAATGTGAAACTAGAACGGGATTTTTGAATTCCCATGGAAACATAATAGAAAATATAGATTCATCAGTCGATTTGTTCCATATGGGTTTAATCCGGTATAAATATCATAACATAAAAGTTAAAGGGCGGAATCTTGACAAAATGAATAGATATATCTTTTGTTTTTAATGTTTTTTTCACAAAAATCAATGTATTTTTGTTGTCCCCCGAACCTCCAAGGAAGATCTTTCTTTGATAAAAGGTTTTCTATTTTTTTTTTTCTATTTAGAATTATTAGAATTGATTGGTCATGCCTATACTGCAATAAGATGAATACTGCAATACAATAATACGAATGTGAATGACTCGCTATTCGCTCAGTTTCTGGATAATAATCCTAAGATTGTGTAGGAGGGATGGCCGAGTGGTTGAAGGCGTAGCATTGGAACTGCTATGTAGGCTTTTTTTGTTTACCGAGGGTTCGAATCCCCCTCTCTCCGTACCCTCACCTAATTCATGAACGTTACTAACTGCAATGTATCAAATAACAATAATATATCAAATAACAATGGGATACCATTATCCCAACAGTTAAACCTTTCTTTGATATGGATTCTCTATTCCTAATTGGAATTGCTGTGGTATGGAAAATACGGGGAATAATGACCAACTAAGGCATGAAAATACTCCCCCGATCATTTATGATACATGAATGGGGGAAAATCAAAAAAGCCCTTTAGGTCGATTTACTTCGGCGAAAGGGGGGCAAAATTCTCTGAACCTTTGTTATTATTTTAGTTCGGTTCAAGTCTGACGGGAATAATATTCTACGACTAGCAACTCGTTTATTTTCAAACCGACCCACTTACTATCTATTATTTGATTGACTACTCCTTTATATTGGGATGAGTGAAGAGTTAAATGTTTCGGCAATTCCTCATGGGGGGATGAATCAAGAAAATTTTGAATCAGAGCTCTTGATTTTTGTTCATCCCTTGTCGTAATAATATCTCGGGGTTTACAGCGATAACTTGGTATATCTACTATATGACCATTAATTAAAATATGCCTATGGTTAACTAATTGCCGGGCTCCGGGAATGGTCGAAGCCATACCCAATCGAAAAAGGATGTTATCCAAACGCATTTCAAGTAATTGTAGTAAAATCTGACCTGTTGACCCTTTGGCTTTTCCAGCGATACGTACGTATTTAAGTAATTGTCGCTCCATTAGACCATAATGAAAACGCAACTTTTGTTTTTCTTCTAGACGAATACGATATTGAGATCTTTTCCCGGAACGCGATTGATTTCTAAGATCACTTCCAGGTTTAGGCCTTTTACTAGTTAGTCCCGGTAAAGCCCCCAGACGGCGTATTTTTTTGAAACGAGGCCCTCGGTAACGAGACATAAAGACTCCTTATTTTTATTTTATTGAAATTTCATTTTACAGAAAAAACCGAAATTAAGACTGAACTAAACGATAAACGAAGCGAGATCCACTGAAGTACTCTATTACAAAGAAGAATGAGAAAAATTGTATCAATATCCATACTTTTTTGTCTATATAGGAAGTTAGGGATATTTTTTCGGATTTGTTTGGTAGAGATCTAATTGCTCCATTATTCATAGTTGAAAGTTTTTACCCTATTTACCCCTATAATGAATGGATGGGTGGCCTTTGGCAAAAGAGAAACAAATCTTTGCAATATTCCGTGATTTCAAGGAGACATTATGAATCAATCAAGTAATCAATCATCTAAAAGTAAAAAAAAAAGTAAAAAATCGAACAAAGATAGAGAAAAGCCAGCTATCGGAGTCGAACCGATGACCATCGCATTACAAATGCGATGCTCTAACCTCTGAGCTAAGCGGGCTCACATGACAGAAATTGTATTGTTCATAGGAATTTTAGTAAACTACTGGAATCTTAGCTATTCATAATTCAATATTAGCAATTAATTCAAAATTTAGAATATATAAAGAGTGGAATAGAAGTTCGAATGAAATGAATAGAATATTCCATAATATAACAAATAACAATGAATATTAATATAACGATTAAAGATAATGGCTATTTTGAATTGAAATAAATAGAATTTTTTTTTGAACCCTATTATATTATTATAATTATTATATATTATTATATTCTATTTCTATTTTATTTATTAACTATTTATTTACTATATTATATGATTATGTAATATAATAGAAATAGAGAATTATGAAACTATAGTTATGTTATATATATATATATACTTGTTATATATATATATATATACTATTAGTATTAGTATTAGAATAATTATGATCCGTTATAGCACTTATGATAAAATAATTATGTTCTAATTATATTATTTATAGCTATAGCAGTAGAGGGTCGACCCTCTTTTTTAAAGAAAAGCGATATAATTCAGATTATAACATAATGAGCCATTTCTCTGGTTTCATTCGGAAAGGTAAGGGATAAGAAAAAAAAAAAAAGAATCGACCGTTCGAGTATTCCAAATCTTTCAGGAAAAATGAGAGGGGGAGAAGCATATATAGGCAGTATGTATCCATCCATATTGAATTGCGGATACAGAAATGATAGAATCATTTCTGATTTGATCAAATATGGGTCCCCCACTAGAGATGAAAAACGGTAGACAAGAAATAAAATAGGAAAGACGGAGAAACTTTTTCGATATAGGACTCCGTATCTCAAGAATTCACTGCAATGGTTCCAGCGTAAATGAAAAAAGAATGAAAAAAAAAAAGAAGGGGATGGCATCCCAACCAACGGGATCCTAGTCTCAAAAGAAAAAAAAAAAGGGGGGGATATGGCGAAATTGGTAGACGCTACGGACTTGATTGGATTGAGCCTTGGTATGGAAACCTACTAAGTGAAAACTTTCAAATTCAGAGAACCCCTGGAATTAAAAATGGGCAATCCTGAGCCAAATCCTGTTTTCAGAAAACAAAAAAGGGTTCAGAAAAGGAGACTCAAAAATGGATAGGTGCAGAGACTCAATGGAAGCTGTTCTAAGAAATGGAGTTG